TTTTTTTTTTTCTTAAAGAGTTTTTCAATGAATCAGTTACGTGAATTCTGAATCCTGAGATGGTGCAAATGCCAAAGACGATGGATTGCGCTCTTTTTCTCTATTTTTGTTCATACCACCTATACTATAATGATTGATAATTCACAAATTTTCAATTGAATTTTTTGATTCTTGTAACTAGTATTTTTATCTATCTCTATCTCTTAAAATTTTTTTTAATTGAAACTTAGGGAAGTACTTTAGAAACATATGTAAAAAAAAACATATTTTATTGAGTCCCTTCATGCCTACTATAACTAGTTATTTCGGTTTTCTACTAGCAGCTTTAACTATAACCTCGGTTCTATTTATTGGTCTAAGCAAAATACGACTTATTTGAAATTAATTGAATGAAGATTTTTTTATAAAAAGGAGTTCTGTGGTATTTCATATGTTCGATAGTTCCCTACCAGGTTAATTACCCAATTTTGGTCATTGAGATTCATCGGCAATACAGATTAAGAGCTAGGAATAGCTAGTACCTCTCTTTTCTCCCTTTAAAAAATGAAAATAAAAGAAAATTGAAATGATTGAAGTTTTTTTATTTGGAATCGTCTTAGGTCTAATTCCTATTACTTTGGCTGGATTATTCGTAACGGCTTATTTACAATACAGGCGTGGTGATCAGTTGGACTTTTGATTAATTAACATCTCCTTTTTTACTGACCTCCTTCTTGCTTTCATATGCGGGAGGTCTAATTCAGATTGCTGCTCAATTATTTGCGAACATTGGAATTTTTACACAATCTAATAAACAAGAATGAAATCACGCTCTGTAGGATTTGAACCTACGACATTGGGTTTTGGAGACCCACGTTCTACCGAACTGAACTAAGAGCGCTTTTCTTGTTTTTTCTAAAAAACGAAAAGGCTATAAACTATAAAGAGGACATTCTTTAACTCGAATAGATTTTGTACGTATATACTATATCATAGTATATCATAAATTTCAGAATTATATGTATGTCCAATTTTATTAAAAAAAGATAGATCTAAAATAGATCCCTCGTTACTGCTCTTCTGAGCAGTAATAGGTAGGGATGACAGGATTTGAACCCGTGACATTTTGTACCCAAAACAAACGCGCTACCAAGCTGCGCTACATCCCTTTCAATTGGTTTACAGTGTCATTGTAGAGAATTCCTGCCTTGTTTTCCACATCCTTCTTCTTTTTTATTGTTATATCAAATTAATTTCTTATTTTTTTTGTCTCATATCAGATAACAAACATATAATTAAAAAATTACTTATTTTACGAAAATTCTATCAATTTAAATTTTACATAAAAGGCCTTTCCATTTGAAAACGGAATCTATAAGATAGTTCTAGTAGACAATATTTCAATTATAATTTTGAAAATGGGGGGTTACGTATACAAGAACTTCTTAACTACATGTACATCTGTAGTTATATATATTACTATATATAATGTAAATATAATGTAATACAATTAAAGAAGAAAGAAGGAGGATTTCAAATGCGAGATCTAAAAACATATCTTTCCGTAGCGCCGGTACTAAGTACTCTATGGTTCGTTTCATTAGCAGGTTTATTAATAGAGATTAATCGTTTATTTCCAGATGCATTAACATTTCCCTTTTTTTAATTCTAGTTATTAACATCAGAAAGGGTGAAAAAATTTAGAGATACAATCAACGATCTGGGACTAATTATCCCCCCCCACCTTTTTCTAATTCATTCTTAAAAAAAATATAAAAAAAAGGTGGGGGCGAAAGGTCATAAAAACGTGGGTTCAGGATTTATTAATAGAACGAAAAAAAAGTGTTGCTAGGGAAATAGTATCCTACGAGATACTTAAAAAAATACTGTACAAAGATTTTAAATATAGTTTTCAAAAAACCATTGTATTGCTTATTATTTTATTTTTATTTAATTACTAAATAATATTCATTGCAACAAAATATTTCCGAATTTTTTTTTAGTTAACAGCTTCTATTTTTTTGGTTCTTGTTCTTTCTGGATCCTAAAAATAAAATAGAAGATTGGGGTGAATCATAAATCCAAAGGAGGTTTCATGGCCAAGGGTAAAGATGTTCGAGTAACAATTATTTTGGAATGTACCTGTTGTGTTCGAAATGATATTAAGAAAGAATCGGCGGGAATTTCCAGATATATTACTCAAAAGAATCGGCATAACACCCCTAGTCGATTGGAATTGAGAAAATTCTGTCCCTATTGTTATAAACATACAATTCACGGGGAAATAAAGAAATAGATAAAATTGAGTGCTTGTATGTCAACTGTTATTTTAAGAACAGGAATAATGATAGTATCTATATATATATATTACATATATATAAATATAAACAAATAAATCAATAGAAATAAATCTAATCCTATATTCTTAATTCTATATAGAAACTCTATCCTATATAGAATATAAATAGAAATCGTTTTTATTTTGATCCAATCAAAATAGGATTTTAGAGATAAGGAATAAAAAAATTATGAATAAATCTAAGCGACTTTTTACTAAATCCAAGCGATCTTTTCGTAGGCGTTTGCCCCCGATCCAATCGGGGGATCGAATTGATTATAGAAACATGAGTTTAATTAGTCGATTTATTAGTGAACAAGGAAAAATATTATCTAGACGGGTGAATAGAGTGACTTTAAAACAACAACGATTAATTACTATTGCTATAAAACAAGCTCGTATTTTATCTTTGTTACCTTTTCTTAATAATCAGAAACAATTTGAAAGAAGCGAGTCGACCCCTAGAACTACTAGCCTTAGAACCAGAAAAAAATAGACTTATTCTTCAATTGAATAACAATTCCAAACTGAAGGAATTAAAAAAGAGATTTATATTTTGTTCGAAAAATCCAATCAAGAATCAAAATTTGATTGTTACGTCTGTCATAAAAAAAAAAAGAAAAGAATCGTCGAAAATAAAAATAAAAACCCTTTTTTTAGCGACTATATACCCTCGTTTTGTTTTTTATAATACTAATTTCTACTCTACCTTCCCGAGCTCATTCTCCTTAGAACTCTATTTCAAATATTTTAGTGGGTTTCCTCCAACCCCCTTATTTTTTGATCTCATTCGAAATCGTATAAAGACAACTCCTATTTAATAGAGCTATTTGTGCAAGTATTTTCCGATTAAGAAGTAATTGCTTCTTGTACAGATTGTGTATGAATCGGTTATAACTATAGAATACCCCCGTTTCGTGAATTACGGCATTTATTCGAGTGATCCATAAACGCCGAAAATCTCTTTTTCTTTTACCCCTATCCCGATGAGCCGAAACTAAAGCTCTTATTCTCTGTTGAGTCATAGTTCGTGTAAGTCGTGAATGAGCCCCTCGAAAGCTGGATGCAAATAAACGAAGTTTTGTTCTGCGCCTCCGAGCTATATATCCGCGTTTAATTCTAGTCATTGAATAAATCAAACTTTGATGAATAACTAATTCTTTTTTTAGTTATTCTTTTCCCCTTTACTAGTCTATTAATAACCACACGAATTATTCCAATGTATAAAAAAAAATTCCAATGGCTTTTGCTACTCTAACCTTCCCCACCACTATTTTTTGCTAGGTATTTTCCTTTGCTTTGCTTTGAAAGGAGAAATAGCCTTGATACTTAATATAAAAAATATAATAACTACAAAAAGTAGTAAATATAAATGGATAAATAGTGGGTTCCATCGTTTATATGGTTACTTCTAAAACGGTGAGGTCCTCTCTATACACCGGAGCTCCTTCTTTTAATTAATCAATACTATTGGTAACTTGTACAATTCACATTCTTTGGCTCTACCCCATGAATATTCCAGTAATAGGTCTTTCACAATGAGATCCACTTTATACAGTAACGGTATTTCATTTTAAAAATTGATTTGGTCGTTTACCCTGTTAGTCCGTTCTTTTCTTTCAAGAGTGGAATCTTTTTAATAAAAAAGTAATTTCCCCCGCTTAATGGATAACCATTTGTTATCATTGGGGGTTTTCTAAAAAAATGGAGTTGATTGGATTTGCACCAATGTAAACCATAAGTTTCAGACACAATATAAGATATGAGCGATCTAGCTTTTTTAAATAATGAATCGAGTTCCTACATTATATTTTATTCAAAGGTACTGATCCTTGATATTTAAAAAAGAATTTACTTTTTGTGTCTCAGTCTATGATCTAAACGAGTCGCACATACACCCGAGTACATGTTCCTCGTCGCTGAGGGCATCCCCGAAGCGCTGGGGATTTCGTGACATTTCGGATTGGCTGTCTTGTATTTCTAATAAGTTGTTTAATGGTTGGCATACGGAATCATATAAATAATGGGCTGGTTTAGATTGGTTCTAACCGGCTAATTCTAAATTACTTCTCTTCAAGATTCTCTTCAATATAAAAAAAAATATATTGAAGAGAATATGAAACTACACCTTTAATCTAAAAAGATATAAAATTATAAATTGTAGATTTGCATGAAATCGCTCCTATTTTTTATTGAACCGCTACAAGATCAACAATTCCATGAGCTTGGGCTTCTGTTGCTGACATAAAAACATCCCTTTCCATGTCTTCGGATACAACCCATATAGGTTTGCCCGTTCTTTGTACATAAACCCTTGTGATGGTTTCGCGAAGTTTTAGTAGTTCTTCCGCTTCCAAGATAAATTCTCCCGTTTGTGCCTCATAAAACGAACTAGCGGGTTGATGGATCATTACCCTGATGATATAATAGAAAAGGTTCTTATATTTCGCAGAACGAGGCGAGATAACCAAAAAAGCAGAGAAATTTGAAAAACCGTACAGGCTTTTTTTGTGCATTGCATACGGCTCCACAATGGAATTTACGTTTTTTTGACCTTTATTTTCGGCGAACGAAAACAAAATATAGGTTGTATTATACGCAGATCCATAAATGATCCAATTACCATCCTTCTTTTTTGTAGGAGTTAAAAAAATACTATGATGGTTCCGTTGCTTTATATATCATTTTTTTTATTCGTCTATGATTCAGCAATCCCAAAGTGTCTTTTTTAAGATAAATTTTGTAAATAAGCTTCCGGTGTGAAAACAAAGTTTGTGACGCTGAGATGTGCCCGAATCGGTAAGATAGCATTTGAAAGACCCTTTCCTTATCTCATACTACTCTTTCAATATATAATCTAATTTTATTTTTTTTTTATCTCAAAAATTTCATATCGAATTCGAAGTGCCATGCTATTATTACTTAACTAATTCATATTTACGGTGGCGAAGGCATAGTATTTTTTCTCTAAAATAAAAAAACTCATTGGCGCCAAGCGTGAGGGAATGCTATACGTTTGGTAATTGCCCCTCCGACTAGGATAAAGGATGCTATTGAAGCGGCCAATCCCATGCATATTGTCTGTACATCGGGTCGCACAAATTGCATAGTATCATAAATAGCCATTCCAGATATTACCCATCCGCCAGGAGAGTTTATAAACAAATAAAGATCTTTGGTATCCTTTTCTATACTGAGATATATCATAAGACTAATAAGTTGATTCGATATTTCGGTATCAACTTCTTGGCCTAAAAAAAATAATCTTTCTCGATAAAGTCGGTTGATTAGGATAAAATTTTATTCCTTAGGAGCCGTACAGGCACCTTTTGATGCATACGGTTCAATAAAAATTGTGAAAAAATCAATGTGTCGATTCCAACCCCATTTTTTCATAGAAGGCTTTTTTTTCTAACTTTTAAGGGAAGGGCTTGCTCCCTTTTTAAAAGTAAAAGAAAAAAGACGTTTTTGCCCCTTTTATTAGATATTATAATCCTATAATAAAACGATTGATTAAGCCTTAAGCCTGTCAGACTAACTTGATTCATTGATATTTTTTTTTCATCGAGATTCGAAATGGCGATGGTTTTTTCTTGTTCCTGAATGGGCTTCTTACTTTTTTATTCCATTTTTTAGGTTTATGCTCTACCCCCGAGTAAAAGGAAAAATTTGCCCGATTTTTATTTGCACATATAGGACAAATGAACCAAATACCGCGTCTTTTTTTTTACTACTCCTTTTTTTTCAATTCATTTCTTTCACATGTCTTCTGTCAAATAGTCACTAAATTTTGAATTATATTTTTTGATTTGATCAACAGTTTTAGATCACCCAGTTTAAAAAAATTTTTTTTATATAAATTTTTATCATAATTTTGCATATCATAACAAGTAGTAATTATAAAAATATTATATATTAATTATCAATTGGGTTTTTGCTAAACGGAGCCTGGATACTTCATTTTATTAGTCCGATCACGTAAACCATAAAAAAATTTGATAATCTAATATCAATCTAAATACTCCCTGCATTTAATTCCACTTTATTTTTTTCGCTTCGCGTTACAAATTTTTGATAATTAAATCAATCTTTTTGGGCGAAACAGAGGATATCTCGATCGAGGGAGAAAATGGGAAAATCCCATATAGCCCAATATATCTGACAAGTCGCACTATATGTCAACCCAAGATGTATCTCCTTCTCCAGGACTTCGAAAAGGTACTTTTGGAACGCCAATAGGCATGAAAAGAAAAAAAAGAGAATGAAGTTCTCTATTTCACTTTGATGTGGAAACGTAAGACTGGGGTTTCATTTTTTAATAATATTATACTTTTTTCCTAATTTATTAATCATATTTAAATTAATCATATTTAATACATAAGTTGAATAAGCTAAAATAAAATATAAAATAAAAGTAAAGTAAGAGAGAATGAAAAAAAAATAAAGGAAATTTTTTACGAGCGGGCTTCTGAATGATGAACAACAATAGCTATCTTGGTTCATATAAAATAGGATTCACCCCCATTGCGTATTGGTACTTATCGGATATAGAATATATCCGCTTCCCTTTTTTCCTATGAATCGAATTGTTCCATTATTACTAACAGAATAGAACAAATATTAATCCTTTCTCCGAAATAATTACCTAAAAAGGGGGGGTCCGTAGCATAGTTTTTTCCAATGCAATAAAGTTACATAGTGTCTATTTTTCGTTGATAAAGGGGTATTTCCATGGGTTTGCCTTGGTATCGTGTTCATACTGTTGTATTGAATGATCCCGGTCGTTTGCTTTCTGTTCATATAATGCATACCGCTCTGGTTGCTGGTTGGGCCGGTTCGATGGCTCTATATGAATTAGCTGTTTTTGATCCCTCCGACCCTGTTCTTGATCCAATGTGGAGACAAGGTATGTTCGTTATACCTTTCATGACTCGTTTAGGAATAACCAACTCATGGGGCGGTTGGAATATTACAGGAGGGACTATAACGAACCCGGGTCTTTGGAGTTACGAAGGGGTAGCCGCAGCACATATCGTGTTTTCTGGCTTATGCTTCTTGGCAGCTATTTGGCATTGGGTATATTGGGATCTAGAAATTTTTTGTGATGAACGTACAGGAAAACCTTCTTTGGATTTGCCTAAGATTTTTGGAATTCATTTATTTCTTTCAGGAGTGGCTTGCTTTGGTTTTGGCGCATTTCATGTAACAGGATTATTTGGTCCTGGAATATGGGTATCCGACCCTTATGGACTAACCGGAAAGGTCCAACCCGTAAATCCGGCGTGGGGCGTGGAGGGTTTTGACCCTTTTGTTCCGGGAGGAATAGCCTCTCATCATATTGCAGCAGGGACGTTGGGTATCTTAGCGGGCTTATTCCATCTTAGTGTTCGTCCGCCTCAACGTCTATACAAAGGATTACGTATGGGTAATATTGAAACCGTCCTTTCCAGTAGTATTGCTGCTGTCTTTTTTGCAGCTTTTGTTGTTGCTGGAACTATGTGGTATGGTTCTGCAACTACTCCCATCGAATTATTTGGTCCTACTCGTTATCAATGGGATCAGGGATACTTTCAACAAGAAATATATCGAAGAGTTAGTGCCGGACTAGCTGAAAATCAAAGTTTATCTGAAGCTTGGGCTAAAATTCCTGAAAAATTAGCTTTTTATGATTATATTGGTAATAATCCAGCAAAGGGGGGATTATTCCGAGCGGGTTCAATGGATAATGGGGATGGAATAGCTGTTGGATGGCTAGGACACCCCGTCTTTAGAAATAAAGAAGGGCGTGAGCTTTTTGTACGCCGTATGCCTACTTTTTTTGAAACTTTTCCGGTTGTTTTGGTAGACGGAGACGGAATTGTTAGAGCCGACGTCCCATTTAGAAGGGCCGAGTCTAAATATAGTGTCGAACAAGTAGGTGTAACTGTTGAGTTTTATGGTGGTGAACTCAATGGAGTTAGTTATAGTGATCCCGCAACTGTGAAAAAATATGCTAGACGGGCTCAATTGGGTGAGATTTTTGAATTAGATCGTGCTACTTTGAAATCCGATGGTGTTTTTCGTAGCAGTCCAAGAGGTTGGTTTACTTTTGGGCATGCTTCGTTTGCTCTACTTTTCTTCTTTGGACACATTTGGCATGGTTCTAGAACCCTTTTCAGAGATGTTTTTGCTGGTATTGATCCAGATTTGGATGCTCAAGTAGAATTTGGGGCATTCCAAAAACTTGGAGATCCAACTACAAAAAGACAAACAGTCTGATGCAACATTGCTTTTTTTTCTTATAGTTTCTGTTTGCGATTTTTTTTAATTAGGTAGGGTACTGTAGAAATCTTGATTTAAATCGCTGCCGTTTCTTTGACTCTTTCTTTATCCGTAGGGATACTCCCAAGTAAACAAAAACAAAACAGGTATGAAAGCTATAATTGTAAACCACAATCAAATTTATGGAAGCATTGGTTTATACATTTCTCTTAGTATCAACTTTAGGGATAATTTTTTTCGCTATTTTTTTTCGGGAACCACCTACAATTTCAACTAAAAAATGAAATAATTTTTCATTATCTTCATTGACGTAATCAGCCTCCAAATATTTGGAGGCTGATTACGTCAACTAGTCCCCGTGTTCCTCGAATGGATCTCTTAGTTGTTGAGAGGGTTGCCCAAAGGCAGTATATAGAGCATACCCAGTAAAACTTACAAGTAACCCAGATATAAAGATGGCGACTAGGGTTGCTGTTTCCATTATTATAGAATTGAAAGACCACAATGGATCTACGATAAGATCGTTTATTTACAACGGAATGGTATACAAAGTCAACAGATCGTAATGAATACAAAATAAGATTTATGGCTACACAAACTGTTGAAGATAGTTCTAGATCAGGTCCAAGAAGCACTACTGTAGGGAAGTTATTGAAACCATTGAATTCCGAATATGGTAAAGTAGCTCCTGGATGGGGAACGACCCCTTTGATGGGTGTTGCAATGGCTCTATTTGCGGTATTCCTATCTATTATTTTGGAGATTTATAATTCTTCTGTTCTACTGGATGGAATTTCAGTGAATTAGACTGAGAAGAATCTTGAAGTCCTAGCTTTTAGTTCGATATAAAAAAGTAAATTATGTAGGTCTAAAAATTTTAGCCTATTCTCCTTTGGTAGTTCGACCGCGAAATTTTTTTCTGCATTGTATATTTCCGGAATATGAGTGTGTGACTTGTTAGAATTGACCCTATGGATAGTACAGAGAGTGGGGTCTGTCATCTTTATCAAGATGGTTTTACTTCGTCGGATATTCATTCGAGTATCTGGAGCACGAAATAGATCAAATAGATCACAAAGCATTCGAACTATGATTCATACTTAATACTCAGACCTCGTAGCCGGACTTATTTCCGTTCTATCTTATAAACTTTAATAAATCAAAATATTTTTATACTTTTAATAAATTATTATTTGGGTCAAAGGACAAGCGCTTCTTTGTATTTTATGTTTTTAGTCATTATAACTATTTTTTGATTGAATAAGTGATGATCCAACGGTTCTCACTCAGTGAACTTTGGACTTTGAAGGTTTCATTGAATTATCGTGGTTCTCGTATGAATCTGAGGTTTCAATTGATTAGTTAAGTAGGGTCTTAACAAGAGAATTCCTATCAATAATAAAGAAAACAAGAAAAAATCCG